GTTTTTGGTGTATGGCACGTTAAATTTTGAATTTAAAGGCAATGATTCCAAACATTAAAATTAATAAAAGTAATAACTATTACATGATTTATCCTATCAAGATAACCCTTTATCAGGCATTTTATTTTTAAATTTCTCTCATCTGAAACTTTATGAGTATAATCACATCTATGGGTTTTATCAGGGCGACACAATACAAATCACATTTAATTTTGTGTATCTAATATGATTGCTTCCAAGGCAAGTCTTTTGTTAAATTTCATTTACACTTAATGTAACGAAAAACTTCGAAAAAAAATTGAAATTGAACGATAAAAAAATAAAAACCTCTTTTCTGGTTTACAGGATGTAAACATTAAAATTTATAATATTGCTATACTTTTATAAAAAAGATAGCAACGGGAATGAAATATAAATATGTATGCATACTCTCTTTCCAGTTTATAGTATAAAAAAAACTGGAAAGGAGAGTAATATTTATATAGTAAAAATTACTTACATATAAAGATTCTTTATACATAAAATAGAAAAACATTTTTTTAGAAGATAAATTTAAGTTATTTAAAAGATAAATTTAGAGCTTTTCAGTCTCCTGACGAAGCCTGTGCCAGCAGTCGCGGTTATGCAGGCAGGGCGAGTAATTATTTAATGTAGAAAAAATAAAAACCTCTTTTCTAGCTTATTAGGTGAAATTATTAGGTTTATTAAATTTATTGAGTCTGGTAAATTCTCCTAAAAAATTAGGATTAGATACCCTATTATTGAGAATAAAAATTAGGAGTAAATAAATGTTATGAAATTTAAAGATTTTGGCGGTGTTTTTGACTTTTTAGAGGAATTTATTCTGTAATAGATAAAACACTATGATCTTACTTAGCTTTGTAAGGTCAGCTTGTATATCGCTATCACATAATGATATTGGTTGGTGAATTGTTAAGAGAGGCTTTACTTAGAATGTTAGGTCAAAATGCAGCAAAAAGTTGAGTATGAAATAAGTTACATAGATTAATATAAATTAGTGGAATGAAAGATTTAGTTAGGATTTAAGAGTAAATTAAAATTATAATGTTTTGTTGAAGTGAGTACTAAAACATGCACATATCGCCCGTCACTCTCGATAAAGGGATAAGTCGTAACAAAGTAAACGTACTGGAAAGTGCTTTTGGGGATGAAATCTATGTGATGTTTCATTTACAATGAAAATTGGTTATACACCATCCTTATAGATAAATAGTTAGCTAAGAAAAGGTTGTTTAGGAATTGAGGCATTTATTAGAATGAATAAAATTTAAGCTATATGTGGAGTACAGTGAAGGAAAATTGAAAATGATGTTATTTTGGAGAAGGGGGAAGATTGTACCTTTTGTATAAGGGTTGAATTATATTAATAATTAAGAATTTAATTCCCGAAGATCTTTGAGCTATATTAATTATTTATTATGGGCGTTGTATATCTTGTATGGAGTTAATTATAGTGATGAAATTTTAGTCAAAAAGATAGATATCTGGTTAAAATATTAACAATTATATATTGATCTATAATTATTTTTTTATTTTAAAATTTTATAGATGTTATTTATAGGGATAAGCTTGTAAATTTTTTATAAAATTATATCTGGAAAGAAGGGGGTTTAAAATTTACTAAATTTGTAATAAAATATTGAGTGTTGGAAGATATATATTATGTTTGTGTTTTGTTTTATTGAATAGAAATTTATTGGCGTTTATATTAGAATTAGTATAAAAAGGGGAATTTAGTAGTTTGAGACTATATTTAAAAGTAATAAATAGGATAAGAACTCGGCAATTTTAGTTATTGACTGTTTAACAAAAACATTGTATTTTGATAGGATAGAATATATAACCTGCTCAATGACAAGTTTAATTGCTGTGGTATTTTGACTATACAAAGGTATTGTAATAAGGCTTTTAATGGGCTCTAAAAGAATGGTTTAACAATGACTATCTTTTTTACTTATTATATTAGAAGTTGGTATGAAAATGAAAAAATTTTCATGAGTTTTTGGGACAAGAAGACCCTATGAATTTTTTTGAAATTTTTTTTTGAGAAGTTCTTAAGAAATTTAGTTAAAGGATATTTCTGTTGATTGGGGTGATTCTTAAAGCTTGTGAATCTTTAGGTATAACAATAAGATCCATTATTAATGATTAAATGAGATAAATACTCTAGGGGTAACAGCGTTATTATTTTGGATAGTTCATATAGATAAAATAGTTTGCGACCTCGATGTTGGATTAAGATTCTTTTGTAATGCAGGAGTTACAAGAAGAAGTTTGCTCAACTTTTGAAATCTTACATGATCTGAGTTCAGACCGACGTGAGTCAGGTTGGTTTCTATCTAGATAGATATAAATAATCTTTATAGTACGAAAGGAATAAAAGATTAGAATTATTTTAATAAAGAAAGTGTAGAAAATACTATAGGCTAATTTGGCAGATAATTGTGTCAAATTTAGAATTTGAGTATGGTTTATAACCAGTTAGTACTAATTGAAGTGGCAGAATAAATGCGAGGAATTTAAGCTTCCTTAATGAAGAATCCTTTAATATTGATTGGAGTAATAAGATATTTACTGTTGTTAATTAGAGTGTTGATAAGAGTTGCTTTTTTTACATTAATGGAGCGTAAGGTATTGGGGTATATCCACTTACGGAAGGGACCTAATAAGGTTGGCTTGATGGGATTATTCCAGCCATTTGCTGATGTTATTAAGCTGTTTGGAAGGGAGAGTAATTTTATGATATTTATGAATATGAAATTATATATTTTTATTCCTCTGTTGTCCTTAATGTTGATATTATTGTTGTGAATTGTATTCTTTTGATTTTATGGGCAAATTGAATTTGAGTTTAGTTTGATTTATGTTCTATGTATTTCAAGATTAGGGGTTTATGTAATTTTAGGTGGGGGTTGGTCTTCTAACTCAAAATATGCTTTGTTAGGGTCATTTCGAGGGCTGGCACAGGTTATTTCTTATGAGGTAAGACTAGCTATGTTATTGATAGGTGTTATTTTTTTTATAGGGGGGTATAATTTAAATTCTTTATTTAGCTTTCAAAGGATATATTGGAATGTTTGAGGAATTTTGGGATTTTATGGACTATGGCTAGTTTCTTGTCTTGCAGAGACTAATCGAAGTCCATTTGATTTATCTGAAGGGGAGTCAGAGTTGGTATCTGGGTTTAATTTAGAATATGGGTCTTATGGTTTTGCGATATTGTTTATATCTGAGTATGGAAATATTATTTTTATGAGAATAATTACCTCTATTATATTTTTTGGTCAGATTGGGGTATTTAGATCTATTCTTTTATTCAACATATATATTTACTTATTGGTGCGTGGGACTTTGGTCCGGTATCGATATGATAAGTTAATAATGATAGCTTGAAAGGTTGTTTTACCCTTGAGAATTATTTTTGTGGGTGGGCTTTTTTTAATGAGGGTGTGTTTTTTTAACTGAATTTGGGTCAAAATTAGAATTTAACTAGACAAATAGATAGATCTTTTTTATATTTTCAAAATATATACTTTATATAGTTAAGATGTCAGTTAATTGAGAAGAGGAGAAAAAATATGAAGTAAGCAGCAGATAGGATTTGACCTATGAAAATAAAAGGGTCTTCTACTGGGCACGCCCCCACAAATGTGAGAAGGATAAATGAATTAACGAAAATTCAGAATATGATTTTATTTTTAGGGTTTATGGAAGAGGATTTAAATTTTTTACTTGCTGTGAAGGGGAGGAAAATAATGATTATGATTGATATGATTAGGGCAAAGACTCCCCCGAGCTTGTTTGGAATTGATCGTAAAATTGCATAAGCAAATAAGAAATATCATTCTGGCTGAATGTGGGGTGGAGTTGATAATGGGTTGGCGATTAAGAAATTTTCTGGGTCGGTTAGTAAGTAAGGGTTGACTAATGTTATGTTTAGAAGAAGGAAGATAGCTATAATTACCCCAAGAATATCTTTTATTGAAAAGTATGGGTGAAAAGGAATTTTATCAATGTTAATTGTGGAACCAATGGGGTTTGATGACCCTGTTTCATGAAGTAATGTAATATGAATTATAATTAAGGCTGTTAAAATGAATGGTAACAAGAAGTGAAATGAAAAAAAGCGTCTTAGAGTAGGGCTATCAACCGAAAACCCCCCCCAAAGTCATTGAGTAATTGATGTTCCGATGTAAGGAATTGCTGATAAAAGGTTAGTAATAACTGTTGCTCCCCAAAAGGATATTTGTCCTCAAGGTAGTACATACCCCAGGAATGCGGTGGCTATTAAAAGGAAAATGATCGATACACCGGTTAATCAAGGACCTTTTAGATAGAATGAAGAATAATAAAGGCCCCGACCGATATGAATATATAAGAAGATGAAAAATAGGGATGCGGTGTTGGCATGCAGGGCTCGGATTAGCCATCCATAGTTGACATCTCGAGAGATATGAGAAACACTTAAAAATGCAGTAGTAATGTCTCTGGAATAGTGTATAGCGAGGAAAAATCCGGATATGATTTGAATTAGTAAACATATGCTAAGTAATGATCCCATATTTCATATATAAGAAATATGGGATGGGGTAGGGAGATCAATTAAGGTGGAGTTGATAATTTTAAGAAGATTATGTGTTTTACGAATTAGCATTAGTTGGATTTCAGAGGGGAAAAAGAGGCTAAAATAAGGCTCATGATTACTAATAAAGCTAAAATTAGATATAGTATTATAATAATTAAAAATATGATGTTATTTTGATTAAAGATGTTAAAAATATCTATTTTATTGATAGCTGAGGGCAAGAAGTTTCTTTTAGGAAAGAATAAACATAAAGGAAGGAAAAGAATAAAAGGTCCCCTTTTAAAATTAAATTTTTTATTTGGAGTAAGACTTGTAATGTATAAAAAGATAACTAGTATGCCTCCTAGTATTAGTAGGATGATGATAAAGGGTAATCATGACGTTTTTAAATAGAGGTAAATATTAAAGGAAATATAAATTGTTATTAAGATTATAGTTATAATTATCGAAATTGGATGAAGAGATGCAAAAAAGGATATTATAATAATAATTGATATTTTGATATCAGAAAATAGTATAATAAAATATGTAAATTTTGGGGATTTATGTTGAGAGATCTTTTCTGAAACTATAAGATAAATCAGTTAAGGTTTACAAAACCTTTGTTTTTTTTAAACTATTATAGTTGGAACTAATGATTATGATGGGATTACTGATATATGTAGTAGGATTTTTAAGTTTTATAATAAATGCAGAACATATTTTGATATTATTTATATGCTTAGAATTTATGTATTTAGGTGTATTGTATAATGTTATTGTAATTTTTGGGGAAAGAGGGATTATACTAGATGTGATTATTTTTATAATTGTTGTTGTTTGTGAGGCGGGACTATCTTTAAGAATTTTGGTATTAGGGGTGTATTTCTATGGGAATGATAGGAGTAAAATTTTAAATTTACTTAAATGTTAAGAGCAATTTTTGGACTTTTTATGACGGTGGGCATATTTTATGTAATAACGTTTGTGGAAATTATAGTAATTTTAATGTTTACTTCAGTATTTTTTTTTATAAAAATTGATTGATCTTGGAGATTTTTATTGATTGGGGAATCTATGGGGGTGGATGGGATAAGTTTTCTTCTTATTGAGTTAAGATTGTGGGTAAGTTTTCTTATTATGATGGCAAGAATAAATGTTAATATTTTTGCTGAGAAATTGTTTTTTATATATGTGATAATAATAATAATTTTATTAGTATTTTGTTTTTCATTTTATAATTATATAGGATTTTATGTTTTTTTTGAAAGTGTGCTATTTCCAATTATAATATTAATTATGGGATGGGGATACCAGCCTGAACGTCTTCAGGCTGGTATCTATATATTTCTTTACACTTTGTTTGGATCTCTACCTCTATTTTTACTATTTTTGTGTAAGAGTGACATAATGAGATTTTTGTACATAGATTGGGAGGCTAAGGAAATAGGCAGTTTAATGATTTTATTATTAGGTATAACTGCTTTTTTGGTAAGGATACCAATATTTTTAGTACATTTGTGGCTACCTAAAGCCCATGTTGAGGCTCCTGTGGGAGGGTCAATGATTTTAGCTGGGGTTTTACTAAAGTTAGGTATTTATGGTATATTTCGTGTTAAAGGTATAATTCTTATGAGATTGGTCTTATATAGACATTGGATAATAAGAGTATTATTGTTGGGGGGAGTCATTATCAGATTAATTTGCTTATGTCAAGTTGACATGAAATCTTTAATTGCTTATTCTTCTGTTTGTCATATAGGATTAGCTTTGGGAGGATTTTTAAGATTTTCTTGCTGGGGGGCTTATGGGAGTCTTTTGTTGATAATTGGGCATGGTTTATGTTCTTCAGGATTATTTTGTTTAGCAAACATATATTATGAGCGATTTTATACCCGGAGTATTGTTTTGTTAAAGGGGCTGGGGAGTTTATTTCCTTATATAGCGGTATGGTGATTTATTTTTAGAGTTATTAATATAGCCGCCCCCCCATCTATGAATTTGGGGGGGGAAATTTTATTAATTGGAAGAATTATGAGGTGGAGAGTTCTAGCGATTATTCCTCTAGGGGTGATATCATTTTTTAGAGCAGCGTATTCTCTTTATATATATAGTTATGTGCACCATGGGAGGGGATGAGTGGTTTATAGAGTTAAGTGCTTTTCTATTCGTGAAATAATATTAATATTTTTACATTTCATTCCCCTATTAATATGGATTTTAAAGGCAGAATTATTTTCTATATGAGGGTACCTGGCAAGTTTATGTATTATAAATATTAAATTGTGGATTTAAAGAGGAAATATCGTTAGGTAATTTATTTACAGTGAGGAATTCTTCTAAGATTATTAAGTTGTTTATTTTTTCTTATTGGATTTGGGGTGATTATAGGGTTAAAGGTTCTATTGATTGAGTATTATTTATTTATGATTGGGAGTTTTGAAGTAAAGTTATATTTTATGTTTGATTGAATGAGACTTTTATTTGTTGGGGTAGTTATATTTATTTCAGGGATAGTATTATTTTATAGAGATGATTATATGGGGGCTGGGGAAAGGGGGTATTTTTGTTACGGTGTTTTATTATTTGTTGGGTCAATAGTTATTATAATTTTATCCCCCAATTTAGTAATAATTTTATTGGGTTGAGACGGGTTGGGGCTAGTTTCTTACTGTTTAGTAATTTTTTATCAAAATAGAAAGTCTGATAGATCCGGAATGATTACAGTATTATCAAATCGTGTTGGGGATGTAATGATTTTATTGTCTATAGTAATCTTAATTAACAGAGGAAGTTTTGACTTTTTTGTATTAGATTCTGTTTATATGATTTTTGGGGTTTTAGTAATTGTGGCAGGAATAACAAAGAGTGCTCAAATTCCTTTTTCAGCTTGGTTACCAGCAGCTATAGCTGCTCCTACTCCGGTCTCTTCATTAGTGCATTCTTCAACTCTTGTCACGGCTGGGGTTTATCTCTTAATTCGTTTGGATTTTTTATTTTTAGTTAAAGAGTTATCAAATTTTTTGATATATATTTCTTTAATGACTATAATTATAGCTGGCTTAGGGGCTATAATAGAAATAGATTTAAAAAAAATTATTGCATTGTCTACTCTCAGTCAACTAGGGTTGATAATACTAATTTTATCTTTTGGTTTAGGAAACTTAGCTTTTTTTCATCTATTGACTCATGCACTATTTAAGGCTATATTATTTTTATGTGCTGGGTTTCTAATTCATAGAAGTTTAGGCGGGCAAGATATTCGATTTATAGGGGTATTTTTTAAAATAAATCCTTTAATCAGAGTTGCTTTTAGAATGGCAAATATATCACTATTCGGGGTGGCTTTCCTAAGAGGCTTTTATTCAAAGGATACTATTTTAGAATTTATTTATATGAGAAGAGAAAATTGATGCGTAATTTATTTATTAGTTGGATCAACTGTGAGAACTTGTCTATATTCTATGCGAGTTATATATTACTCCCTATGGAAGGGGACAGTTTGGCCTGCAAATTACAACTACTGGTGGTCTTCTAAAATGGAAGTTCCTATTTTTTTTATAGGGGTGCTTGTCTTGGGATTTGGAAGTATATTAAGATGAATTATTTTTCCTAATTTAGACATTGTCTATGTACCCTGAAATGGGAAGCTTCTAAATATATGGATAGTTTTTTTTGGTTGTTGAAGCATTTATGTTTTCTATAGAGGAAAACTTGATTTCTTTAAAATAAAGGGTTTAGATAACTTTTTGGGGGGAATATGATTTCTATCAAGAATAACAGGGAGAACAAGCTTAAAATGTTTATCATTAGGCCAGTTTTTATCTAAAAGTGACAGAGGGTGACTGGAGGAGACAGGGGGACAAGGGATTTATTTAATAAGAATAAGATTTAGACAGTTGGTTCAATGGGTTCAGATAAGAGGTTTTAGGAATTATTTAGGGTTTTCTTTAGTAATTTTATTAGTATTAATTTATTCTTGTAGTTTAAAATAAAATATAACATTGAAAATGTTAAGTTGCTAATGTCAAGGATATTTTTAGCTGATGCTTTACAACACTGAAAATGTTATGTGTTATATACACTATAAAAATAAAGATCAAATGAGAACATTTATGAAAGGTTAGCAGCCTTAAAATTGATCTTAATAGGAATGACAATAAATTCATTAACAGTGAATAGCCTCTTTTTGGCTTCTATTAATATGAACGGGGTTTACCCTATAGTCAGGTCGAAACTGATTGCAAATATCGCTTCATCCATAGAATAGGCCAGGTGCAAGGTCTAATCGCAGATTAGATTTTATATATTTTAAATACTATTCTAGTTTAATCATTCAATTATTCCGTTTACTCACTCATAAATTAGGCCGAAGAAAATAAGAGAAATGATAATGAGAATTGGGAGGCAAAGAAATAGGTTTGATAGATTTCTTAAAATAGGAATGGGGAGGATGATAATGATTTCGATGTCAAAAATTAAGAAGGTAATTGAAATTATAAAGAATCGTAATGAAAATGGGAGACGTGAGATAGAAAATGGGTCGAATCCACATTCAAATGGTGTATTTTTTTCTTTCTGGAAAGATTTAGTGAATTTAATTATGTATGCAGTAAGAAAGAGAAAAAGAGGGAAGATACAGGAGATAATTATATATTTAATTATTTTATTTATTGAAAACTTTCTAATTGGAAATTAGCGGTACTATATTATACTAATAAAATAGAATGTTCATCAATAAACAAATGTATAGAGGAATAGTCATACAACGTCAACAAAGTGTCAGTATCAGGCAGCTGCCTCGAATCCAAAATGATGGTGGTTAGAGAGATGGCTTAAAGGAATTCGAAGAAGGATAACTCTTAAAAAGGTGGTCCCAATTAACACATGGAGGCCATGAAAACCAGTTGCTATGAAAAAGGTTGATCCAAAAACTGAGTCGGAGATAGAAAAGGGGGCTTGTATATATTCTCAGCCCTGCAGGGCTGAGAATATAATTCCTAATGAGATGGTAGTTATTATTGCGATGTTTGTTTCTTTGTAGTTGGCATTAATTAAACTATGATGAGCTCAGGTGACAGAGATTCCTGATGAGAGAAGAATTGTTGTGTTTAGAAGTGGGATTCTAAATGGGTTGAAGGGAATGACTCCAGATGGGGGTCATTGTGACCCAATTTCAATATTAGGCGAAAGACTTCTGTGGAAAAATGCTCAGAAAAATGAAATGAAGAAAAAGATTTCCGAAATAATGAATAAAATTATCCCCCATTTTATGTTAAAGGAAACTACTTTGGTATGGTATCCCTGGAAGGAAGCCTCCCGACAAATGTCTCGTCATCATTGGAATATAGTTGCTAATATAATAAAAAGTGTTATTGGGAATATGGAAAAATTATTGAAGTGTATCACATTAATTATGCATACTATGAAGGATAGTGCTGTAATTGAGCCAGTAATAGGCCACGGACTTTTGTCAACAAGATGATATGGATGGAATGTCATTAGTTATTTAATTCATTAAGATATAAAGATGAAAGGGTAACAAAAACATATCTCTGGATGATTGCTACTGCTGCCTCTAAAACAATGAGAATTAGTAATGGTGTAAAGACTACAAGGTTTATGGAAGGAAAATTTTGTATAATATTTCTTAATAAACATAAGAGAAGATGCCCTGAGATTATATTGGCAGTTAGTCGTACTGCTAGAGTTAGAGGACGAATAAGATTACTAATAGTCTCAATACATACTATAAATATTGATAGAAATATAGGAGTGCCAGTAGGTACCAGATGAGAGAATATAAAGTTAGATTGATTAATTCAACCAAAGAGTATAAATGAAATTCATATAGGTAGGGCAATGGACGATGTAATGTTAATGTGTCTTGTTGGGGTAAAGATGTACGGGAATAACCCGAAAAAATTAGAAATTAAGATAAATCAAAAAATTGTCATAAAGATAGAAATAAATTTTGTGGTTGATTTTTTAAAAATATTGCTGAGGTCAGAATAGAGGGATTTTAATAAAAGAAATCAAAAGGTCTGTAAGCGTGAAGGAATTTTCCAGAAAATTCTTGGGTATACAAAAATTGAAAGGGTTAGTATTATTCAATTAAAAGAAAAGCTTTCCGAGGAAGAAGGGTCGAAAATTGAAAATAAATTTGTTATCATTTTCAAGAGGTTTGGGCTTTGTAGATTCTTAATTGTGGGGCATAGGGGATGTTATTAATTGAATTAAAGTATAAGATAATATAAGAAATGAAAATAACAAATATTAAAGCTATAAATAAAATGGATCAATTTATTGGGAAAAGTTGTGGGATTAAGAAGCACAAAGGTAATTTAAGACTGACGATCTTATGTTATTATTTAACTAGATTCTTCATTGAAAGTATTCGGAGTACTATTTTATGGTTTAAGAGACCAATGCTTACTTTCAGCCATTCAATGAGAATAATTTTAATCAAGTTATAAAGTTATTTAAAGAGGTTACCTCTATTGTGATAGGTATGAATCTGTGATTTGCTCCGCAAATTTCAGAACATTGGCCAAAATAGACTCCAGGGCGATTTGTAAATGTGGAAATTTGATTAAGACGTCCAGGGACTGCGTCAATTTTTACGCCCAATGACGGGATTGTTCAGGAGTGGATTACATCTAAAGAAGAGATTAGGAGACGTATGTTAAGACTGAGAGGAATGACTATTCGATTATCTACATCTAGAAGCCGGAAATTATTGGTAAGTCTTTCATAAGGTGTTATGAAGGAATCAAATTCAATGTTAAAATCTGGATATTCATAAGATCAATATCATTGATGCCCTAAAATTTTAATTGAAATAGATGGGTAAAATGACTCCTCTATCAGGTAGAGGAGGCGGAGGGAAGGTAATGCAATGAAGATTAAAATAATTGCCGGGATAATTGTTCATATGGTTTCAATTTCCTGCCCCTCTATTATATATCGGGATATGAATTTATTTATTAAGATATTGAAAATTATGTATATAGTAATAAGGGTAATTATTATGATAATAATTATTGAATGGTCATGGAAGAAAATGAGTTGCTCTATGATAGGGGAATTTCTATTAGGGAATGAAATATTTCTTCAGGTTATCATTAGTTAATGAGGATGTTATTTTGATTAAAGGTATGTTCAGCTGGTGGGTAGTTGATTTTTCAATCAAGGGCTCTTGGTGTGGAGTGAGAGATTATTATTACTCGTTTTGAGTTGATGGCTTCTCAGATAATATAAATAAATAGAATAACAGAAATGGAAGATAAAATTGATCCAAGAGAGGAAATAATATTCCACTTAGTAAAGAAGTCTGGGTAATCAGAATATCGACGGGGTATTCCTCTTAAGCCTAAAAAATGTTGTGGGAAAAAGGTGATATTTACACCAATGAATATAGAAATGAAGTGAATTTTTAGGAGAATATTATTAAAAGTTCAGCCGAAGAATATAGGGAATCAATGCGTAATTCCGGCAAGAATAGCAAACACAGCTCCTATGGAGAGGACATAATGAAAGTGAGCAACCACATAGTAAGTATCATGGAGGATAATATCAATTGAGGAGTTAGCTAAAATGATTCCAGTTAAACCCCCAATTGTGAATAAAAATACAAAGCCTAAGGATCAGAGAATTGGGGGATCATAATGGATTTTAGATCCATGAAGTGTAGCTAATCAACTGAAGATTTTGATTCCTGTTGGAACAGCAATAATTATTGTGGCTGCTGTGAAGTAAGCTCGGGTGTCGACGTCCATACCTACTGTAAATATATGATGAGCTCATACAATAAACCCCAAAAGGCCAATAGCGGCTATAGCATAAATTATACCTAGAGTCCCAAATGGCTCTTTTTTGCCTGTTTGAAAACAAATGATATGTGAGATTATTCCAAATCCTGGTAAGATTAGAATATATACTTCTGGGTGACCAAAAAATCAAAATAAATGTTGGTATAGGATTGGGTCACCACCCCCAGATGGGTCAAAAAATGATGTATTAAAATTTCGATCTGTTAGAAGTATAGTAATAGCTCCTGCTAGAACAGGAAGAGATAAGAGGAGGAGAATCGTTGTAATTATTACTGATCATAGGAATAGGGGAATACGCTCTAAAGTTATCCCTTTAGGGCGTATATTTATAATAGTTGTGATAAAATTAATTGACCCTAAAATTGAGGAGACACCAGCTAAATGTAGTCTGAAAATGGCAAGATCGACTGATCTTCCTGAGTGAGAAATATTAGCTGAAAGGGGAGGATAGACTGTTCAACCAGTTCCTGCCCCCATTTCAACTAAGGAGGAAGAAATTAATAAAAGAAGAGAAGGGGGCAGTAATCAAAAACTTATATTATTTATTCGGGGGAATGCTATATCGGGGGCCCCTAGCATAATAGGGATTAATCAATTTCCAAATCCCCCAATTATAATAGGTATAACTATAAAAAAAATTATAATAAATGCGTGGGATGTAACAATGACATTATAAATTTGGTCATCACCAATTAAGGATCCTGGCTGTCCGAGCTCAGCTCGGATTAAGATTCTTAGGGATATCCCTATTATTATAGATCAGGCCCCTAGTATCAAGTATATTGTACCAATGTCTTTGTGGTTAGTAGAAAAAAGTCATCGCGGTAAAATGGCCGAAGAAGGTGATAAATTGTAAATTTATTTATGGTCCCATCCTTTTACTGCCGGTTTTATATTTTATAAAAAATTTTAAATTGCAAGTTTAAAGAAGGCAGAGATCCTAAGACTTATTTTTAATAATTTATACTTTGAAGGTATATAGTTTTTTTAACTTAAAATCTTACATTATAGGAATAACAATAAAAAGTATCAAAAGTTGGGCTATTAGGAATGAAAATAAGGGGTTTGATTTTAAAAATGATCATTTATTTCATGAAGAGGCTTTTAGAAAAATTGGGTACAGTAATCGAGTATAAAAAAATATATTGAGTAATGATGAGGAAATAAGAATTAGAGGGATAATTTTCATGTTGAGTAGAATGATTTTTAAAGATATTCATTTTATAAAAAATCCAATGAATGGGGGTATCCCCCCCAAAGATAATATTAAAATTAGGATAAAAATGGCGTTAGATTTTGAAATATTTGTGAAAGATTGTGAAAAATAATGCATGTTTAAGCAAGAAAAGAATTGGGTGATAAAGGCTATGATAATTGAATAAATTACGAGATAAGCAATTCAGATGAAACTGTTATTAATTAATAAGCTTAATATTCATGAAAGATGGCTGATTGACGAAAAGGATAAAATTTTTTTTACAGAGAATTGATTAAATCCCCCAAGGGTCCCGGCAACTCTCGAAAGGAAGATAAATAGGATTATAGTTGGTCTTCTGTTGAGTGAAATAATAAATAATGGGATAACTTTTTGGACTGAGGTCAGTAGAAATAGGGAAAAGTATGTTAATCCCTCACTTATTTGAGGGAATCAACTATGGAAGGGAGCTGCCCCAAGTTTAATTATTATTGGGATGATAAAAAGGATGTTTGGGTCAAATAGTGAAAAAGATTTTGAAAAAGTTATTGATAAAATGAAGAAGGAGGATGCTAAGGATTGGACAATAAAGTAAAGAATAATTCTATTAGTAGAGGGAAGATTTTTAGTGTTAATAATAGGAATAAAGGCTAATATATTAACTTCTATAATGATTCATAAAGCAAATATAGATGAAGTAGATATAGCTATAATAACAGAGAGGATAATTATTCATATATAAATAAATTGCGAAATTTTAATTAATAAAGGAGAAGTCATATTTGGGGTATGAACCCACTAGCTTATTTAGCTTACTTTATA